GCCAAATCAATAATTCAAGTCACACACTCCCATAATCCGCCTTATTTTCTTTCGTAAAATTAACTTCAACTATTTGTATCACCAAAATACTTCAGAGTTGAAGAGAAGTATCCAAATGACATGTCTTATTTTACAATAACCCATGTTTGTAGCAATGAAATACCACAACCTACCCGATATGATATATGAGAATTCGAATTTTCTATGATATGCCTTCCCTATAAAGGACCAGAAATACCTTGCTTACGTATCATTGGAAAGTGCATTAACATAAATACGGCAGTAAGCAGAGGCAGTACAAAGGTATGTAAACTATAAAAACGAGTCAAAGTGGATTGCCCCACACTAGCACTTCCACGTAATAACTCCACTAAAGGGGATCCTATTACCGGAATCGCTTCAGGTACACCTGTCACAATTTTTACTGCCCAATAACCGATTTGATCCCAAGGTAAAGAATAGCCAGTTACACCAAATGATGCAGTCAATACAGCCAAAACCACACCTGTGACCCAAGTTAATTCACGGGGTTTTTTAAATCCACCTGTGAGATACACGCGAAATACGTGCAGGATCATCATTAGAACCATCATACTTGCTGACCATCGATGAACTGATCGAATTAACCAACCAAAGTTGGCCTCCGTCATTATATATTGAACGGAGGAAAAAGCTTCTGTAACAGTTGGTCGGTAGTAAAAAGTCATAGCAAAACCAGTAGCAACCTGTACTAAAAAACAAGTAAGTGTAATTCCCCCTAAACAATAAAATATGTTGACATGAGGAGGAACATATTTACTAGTTATATCATCCGCAATTGCCTGAATCTCAAGACGTTCCTCAAACCAATCATATACTTTATTGAGATAGGTAACTAGCCCGACTCCCCCTCCGAGAACCGTATATGAAAATTTCATCTCGTACGGCTCAAGCAGAAACACACAAATTTTCAACGGATATTAGAAAAAAAAAAGGTTCAAAACTTCATGAGCCACGGGATTGGATCAATTTGCCTTGAAGATATTAAATAAGAAAAATCCAGAATTTCTTCTTTGTGATGATAATGCCAAAAAATCTCAAGTTGGCTCATCTGTCTTTCCCTTATGTTGATCATTAGGGGCCTCTTGACTTTTCTCTTCCCTATTTTTTTTTTTATTTATAGTGGTTTTCTAATAGAAATTATCTTGTTGTGATCCTATGAGTTAGTTCAATTAAAACCTTAGATTCATACTAGAGCCACGATGATTGAGTCTCAAGCTAACCAAAAGGCAAGGGTTCTTCGAATAAGAACCGCTTGATGATCATTTATTGAATTGGTGTAATGACTTGACAAAAGCGAGAGAAAAAAAGCTGTCTTTTGGGCAAACAAAATCGGAAGGAAGAAAAATTCTTTTTTTTATTAAGAACTACTTGAATTTTTTTTTTCAGTCTGGTTGCGAGGTCTAAATAGTGAGTATGAATCATAGTTCCATTTTTTTTTTTTCTTGATCCACTCTATGTATTTCGTGTTCCAGATACTAGAATAAATAATATAATATCCGACGAATTAAGAATCATCTTGATAGAGAGAACAGGCCTTTTCTATGTATTATCAATAGGATCAATTCTAACAAGTCACACACTCATATTCCAGAGATACCAAAACAAAAAAATCCACGGTCGAACTACCAGAATGTATAGAAATGTGGAGCTTAAAGCAGAAAGGCCCTTTTTTGGATGGAAAAACTATGACTTCATAGTTTTAGTTAGTAGAAACCTAATTCATTAAAATTCCGTCCAGTAAAACAGAAGAATTATAAATTTCTAAAATGATAGATAGGAATATCGCGAATAAAGCCATTGCAACCCCCATAAAAGGAGTAGTCCCCCAACCCGGAGCTACTTTCCCATATTCCGAATTCAAGGGTTTCAATAAACTACCTGCGCCAGTTCGTTTTGGCCTAGGTCTAGAACTATCTTCAACGGTTTGTGTAGCCATAAATTCTATTTAATCATTGGTGTTGACTTTGTATACTATTCCGTTGTAGTTGTAAATACACGATCTTTTCATAGATCCATTGTAATCTTGAAATTCTAGAAAAATGGAAACAGCAACTTTAGTCGCCATCTCCATATCTGGTTTACTTGTAAGCTTTACTGGGTATGCCTTATATACCGCGTTTGGGCAACCCTCTCAACAATTAAGAGATCCATTCGAAGAACATGGGGACTAATTGAAGTAAGAAGTCTCCCAGATGGGAGACTTCTTACTTCAATTAAATTATTTCATTTTTTAGTCGGAACCTTAGGTGGTTCTCGGAAGAAGATAGCGAAAAAAATTATCCCTAAAGTCGAAACTAAAAGGAACGTATAAACCAATGCTTCCATAGATTCGATCGTGGTTTATTTACAATTATAACTTCCACACCTATTCACTTGTCATTTGGGATCATTTCCCATATAAAAAAGAAAAAGAGTCAAAGAAAGGACAGGAGATGTTTCCCATGTCAAATCAAAAAAGAGAGGTGAAAAATACCATAGCAATGCGGGATCAGACTGTCTGTCTCCTTGTAGTTGGATCCCCAACTTTTTGGAATGTTCCAAATTCCACTTGAGCATCCAAGTCTGGATCAATACCAGCAAAAACATCTCGGAATAAGGTTCGAGCGCCATGCCAAATGTGTCCGAAAAAGAAGAGCAAAGCAAAAGTAGCATGACCAAAAGTGAACCAACCCCTTGGACTGCTCCGAAAAACACCATCTGATTTCAAAGTAGCTCGATCTAATTCAAAAATTTCTCCTAATTGGGCACGCCTCGCATATTTTTTTACAGTAGCAGGATCAGAATAACTTACTCCATTAAGTTCGCCCCCATAGAACTCCACTGTTACGCCTACTTGTTCAACGCTATATTTGGATTCTGCTCTTCTAAAAGGAACGTCTGCTCTCACAATTCCCTCTTCATCTACCAAAACTACCGGAAATGTTTCAAAAAAAGTAGGCATACGACGTACAAAAAGCTCGCGCCCTTCTTTATCTCTAAAGACGGGATGTCCTAACCATCCAACAGCTATTCCATCCCCATTGTCCATTGAGCCTGCTCTGAATAATCCTCCCTTTGCCGGATTATTACCAATATAATCATAAAAAGCTAATTTTTCGGGAATCTTAGACCAAGCTTCTGATAAACTAAGATTTTCGGCTAACCCATCGCTAACTCTTCGATATATTTCTTGCTGAAAGTATCCCTGATCCCACTGATAACGAGTAGGCCCAAATAATTCGATTGGGGTAGTTGCCGATCCATACCACATAGTTCCGGCAACTACGAAAGCTGCAAAAAAAACAGCAGCGATACTACTGGAAAGTACAGTTTCAATATTGCCCATACGTAATCCTTTGTATAGACGTTGAGGCGGGCGGACACTAAGATGGAATAGGCCCGCTAATATACCCAATGTACCCGCAGCAATATGATGCGAAGCTATTCCTCCCGGAACGAAAGGATCAAAACCTTCTGCACCCCACGCAGGATTTACCGCTTGTACTTTTCCAGTTAGTCCATAAGGATCGGATACCCATATCCCAGGACCATACAAACCGGTTACATGAAATGCACCAAAGCCAAAACAAGCCACCCCTGCAAGAAATAAATGAATTCCAAAGATCTTGGGCAAATCCAAAGAGGGTTTTCCCGTCCGCTCATCACAGAATATTTCTAGGTCCCAATATACCCAATGCCAGATAGCTGCCAAGAAACACAAGCCAGAAAACACAATATGTGCACCTGCCACACCTTCATAACTCCAAATACCCGGATTTGTTATAGTTCCTCCTGAAATACTCCAACCCCCCCACGAATTGGTTATTCCTAAACGAGTCATGAAGGGGATGACGAACATACCCTGTCTCCACATTGGATCCAGAACAGGATCAGAGGGATCAAAAACCGCTAATTCGTATAAAGCCATCGAGCCAGCCCAACCAGAAACTAGAGCTGTATGCATTATATGCACCGAAAGCAATCGACCCGGATCATTCAATACGACAGTATGAACACGATACCAAGGCAAACCCATGGAAATACCCCTTTAGCAAAGAAAAATAGACACGATGTCGTTTTATTTTATCGCATTGTAAAGACTATCCATATCCTATGTACCTAACCCTTTTAGGGGATTCTGTATCAGAAAGCGTGAATATTTATTTCATTCCATTAAAAATAAGAAACCAATTCTGTTTGTAAGAAGAAAGAGAAGCAGATCTATTCTATACTCGATAAGTGCCAATATGCAATGGGTAACTTGGGCTATTTCAAAAAACGAAGAATAGATCCCTAACCCCTCTTTGTTTATCATTCGAATCACAGATTCCTTTTTCTTTATTCAATCTGTCTTACCTTCCTTATATGTATAATTTTTCAATCTATGTATCATTTCAATCTATGTATTAATAGAATCTATAGTATTCTTATAGAATAAGAAAAAAAATGAAGATAATAAACTGCAGATTCTTTCTTTCTCTTCCATTCTTAAGTTTCCATATTAAAGTGTAGTTTTCTTACTTAAATTTAATAATATTAATCTAATATGCCCATTGGTGTTCCAAAAGTACCTTACCGGATTCCCGGAGATGAAGAAGCGACTTGGGTTGACTTATACAATGTTATGTATCGAGAAAGGACACTTTTTTTAGGTCAAGAGATTCGTTGCGAGATCACGAATCATATTACAGGTCTCATGGTATATCTCAGTATAGAAGATGGAATTAGCGATATTTTTTTGTTTATAAACTCCCCTGGGGGATGGCTAATCTCAGGAATGGCGATTTTTGATACGATGCAAACGGTGACACCAGATATATATACAATATGCCTCGGAATAGCCGCGTCCATGGCCTCCTTCATTCTGCTTGGAGGAGAACCCACTAAGCGTATAGCATTCCCTCACGCTAGAATTATGCTTCACCAACCTGCTAGTGCTTATTATCGGGCAAGGACACCAGAATTTTTACTAGAAGTAGAAGAGTTACACAAAGTTCGCGAAATGATCACAAGGGTTTATGCACTAAGAACAGGCAAGCCTTTTTGGGTTGTATCCGAAGACATGGAAAGGGATGTTTTTATGTCAGCAGACGAAGCCAAAGCTTATGGACTTGTCGATATTGTAGGGGATGAAATGATTGACGAGCACTGCGATACTGATCCAGTATGGTTTCCAGAAATGTTTAAGGATTGGTAGTGGCTGAATTTCTTGTAAATTTATTTCAAACCGAAATTCGGGTTTTATGCGATTTTTTAGAAAATAGAAATACTTCATGATGATGAATCATCAGGTTAAGATCGATCTAAACCAATCCATTTTTTTCTATATACATACGACATGCCAACGGTTAAACAACTTATTAGAAATGCAAGACAGCCAATACGAAATGCTAGAAAAACGCCCGCGCTTAAGGGATGTCCTCAGCGTCGAGGAACATGTGCTAGGGTGTATGTGCGACTCGTTCAGATCATGAGTTCAAACAAATAACACAAATTTGGAAGTATCCATGATCGGTACCAATGAATAGGATAGAGAAGCTCTATCTTAGATTTCTACGGTATATGGAATTTATGGTTTTCTTTGGCGCAAATCCAATCATCTACATTGGAAGAAGCAATCCCCCCATTGGTAGCAAATGGTTATCCATTAAGCGGAGGAAATAGTAATAAAAAGAAAAGGCTTATGCTCCTTTATCTTAAAAGAACGGACTAAAGGGTCAGCTACTTAGCCAACTTTCATAATTAAATACCGTCACTGTATGAATAACTCTTATTTATTGTGAAAAGAGCTATTTACTCTATAATGGATAGGTAGAGCCAAAGAATGTGAATTATACAAGTTCACAATATCTTTTGATAAAAGAAAGGGCTCCGGTGTATAGAGAGGGCCTCACCGTTTAAAAGGGAACCATAGAAACGATGGAACCCACTGTTTTTTTAGTATCGTTAGAATTTGTTATTTCTATACGAAATAACTGAAGGGGATAGAATATAAAATCGTGGTTGGGAAGGTTATAGTAGCAAAAGCCATTGGAATTAATATTTTATATATCGGAATAATCTGTTTTGTTATTAATGGGAAAAAGAGCGGTTAAAAGAAGAGAAATCATTAGTTATTCATTAAGGTTAATTTGATTCAATGACCAGAGTTCCGCGAGGATATATAGCTCGGAGACGACGAACAAAAATGCGTTCATTTGCCTCAAACTTTAGAGGGGCTCATTTAAGACTTAATCGAATGATTACTCAACAAGTAAGAAGAGCTTTTGTTTCTTCTCATCGAGATAGAGGCAGGCAAAAGAGGGATTTTCGTCGTTTGTGGATCACTCGGATAAACGCAGCAACACGCATATATAAAGTATTCGATAGTTATAGTAAATTAATACACAATCTGTACAAAAAGGAATTGATTCTTAATCGTAAAATGCTTGCACAAGTAGCTGTATTAAATCCAAATAATCTTTACACGATTTCCAATAAAATAAAAACCATCAATTAAAAGGATAAAAAAGTAATATACAGGAATAATTAAAACCAAATTCCCGGAGAGGGAACTCCGGGAAGATACAATAAATTAAGATTAAGTGGTAGGAATCAACAAGCATGTTGCAATAAATAAAAAAACTATTTCTTTTTTCCCATTTTTCTTTCTTTTCTTAGAACAAACACAAGAATCTAAACTGGATTACTTTATTTATATATGAGTCTGACCCTTTTGAATAAAACATCAACAATCGGAACTTAAGCTCCGATTGTTGTTTCTTAAATTCTGGTTGGAGTTTCTTAAATTTCGATTGGAATTGAACTTTTGTGTTAATTGAGGAATATGTCTATTTTTTCTGTGTCTAGGACCAGTAATTATTGAAATTGACTGGGCTTGAAATTGCTTCTCATTCTCATAGTTACGAAATGGTAAGAAAGATAAAATACGAGCCTGTTTTATAGCAAGAGTAATTAATCTTTGTTGTTTCAAGGTTAACCTATTTATTCGTCTGGATAATATTTTTCCTTGTTCACTAATAAATCGATTAATTAAACTCATGTTTCTATAATCAATTCGATCCCCCGGACCAATTCGGGAACGCCTACGAAAAGTTTGTTTGGATTTACGAAAAGGTTGTTTGAATTTACGAAAAGGTTGCTTGGATTTATGAAAAGTTTGTTTGGATTTACGAAAAGGTTGCTTAGATTTACGAAAAGGTTGTTTAGATATATACATGATTTATTCCTTATTTAAAAATTTGAAAAAAAAAATGGATTTCTTTATTTTATTAATTTTGGATCCAGAAGAAGTAGTCTTTCTTTGGTCCATATATTATTTCATTCATATACTATATATAAAAAAACCTCTATACATATGAAATAATATCTACCTAAAATCAGATGATTTGTATTTTGTATTCTATCTATGTTCTTAATATTAAATAAGAAAATAAGAAGTTCTTACTCTTTCTGTTCTTTAGATTTAGAAAAATCAAAAATACGATTCTCCTATTTCTTTATTTCATTATGAGTCGTATGCTTGCGGCAATAACGACAAAATTTTCTTAATTCTAATTGTCCGGGTGTATTGTGGCGATTCTTTTGAGTACTATATCTAGAAATCCCCGTCGATTCCTTATTGGTACCCTTTCGAACACAACTGATACATTCCAAAATCACTCTTATTCTAACATCTTTGCCCTTGCCCATGAACCTCCTTTTTGGATCGACTTAACTTAATTCTTATACCTCTTCTTTTATTCTTCTATATTGGAATTGGATCCGAAAAAGAAGAATAAAATCCAATAGAATACAAAATTTTTGAAATTTGTAAATTTAGTAATAAAAAATGAAGAAATAATTAAAGAATACAATCCTTGTCGAATTAGCAAGGATTTTGCTTCGAAATCCTTAGCAAGCCTGGCTCTAGCCTCTTTCTATGCTCGGATTTGTGAGGCCTAACTTAGCTTGGATACGGCTTTTAATTAAATTTATGTTTTCTTCCAAAATGAGATTTACCAAATTTTTCATGACTCTTAGGTTCAACCCAATCCATCTTTTCTTTCTTTTTGCTTCGTATACTAAAAAAGGATTGAAGAAAAATTTTCGGAATGTCACGAAGAATTCTATATCTCGCACAGGAATAACTAGAATTAAAAAAAAGGGAATGACAAAGCATCTGGGAATAAACGATTAATTTCTATCAATAAACCTGCTAAAGCCCCAAACCATAGAGTACTTAGCACGGGTGCTACAGAGAGGTATGTTTTTATATCCCGCATTGAAAATCCTCCTTCCTTATTGGAATACATATATGATCAGATACTCTTGCCCAAGATCGTTTGTATTTCTTTAGGCGAGATTCCTAACTAAAAAACAGAATAAATATTCTATATATATAGAATGAACCATTATAGTAGAATGAACCATATAGACGAGATTTGCCTATCCCTAAAAAAGAAAAAGATGACCCCTTCTTCCTATACATTACTAAGGAATAGTAATCTTTCTTTTATAGTTGAAATTCAACTGGATTTTAGAGATATACCCTTCCTTGATTATATGAGACCAAAAACAAGAAATGACAAGAAAGTTCTATATAGATAGAGAAATAGAAGAAAATTACGATGTGGAAAACAAGAAAGGAATTGTGTACAATGGCATTGTACAACAATTTGGAAAAGGGATGTAGCGCAGCTTGGTAGCGCGTTTGTTTTGGGTACAAAATGTCACAGGTTCAAATCCTGTCATCCCTACCTATTACTTCTCTCTTCTTTATGGGCAGTAGCGGGGAGATCGGGATATAACTTGAATTTGTGGATACTATACGTACGTGAGACACGTTAGGAGTAGAAAAGTATTTTCTTTTTGAAAGCGCTCTTAGTTCAGTTTGGTAGAACGCGGGTCTCCAAAACCCGATGTCGTAGGTTCAAATCCTACAGAGCGTGATTCCATCTATCTTATGTCGAAACAGATTAAAATAACTTAAAAAAACAAAGTCGAATTACAACCCCAATTTGACCCCCTCTCTGGTCTGGAGGAGGTCAATCAAAAAATAAATATTACTCAATCAAAGATCCAACTGATCCCCACGCCTGTATTGCAAATACGCAGTCACGAATAATCCCGCTAAAGTAATAGGAATTAGGCCTAAGACGATTCCAAATAGAAAAACTTCAATCATTTCGATTTGTTCGAGGGAATAAAAAAAGAGGTACGATCTATCTCTAAATAATAGTCTAAATTATCCACGAATCTCAATGACCAAGAAAAGAATTGGTAATTAGTGTGTAAAAGAGTCCTATAATACCGGGAACCTAAAGGAAAGATTCGTATTTTCTGACTTATTCATTCAAAAAATCATTTCAAATAAGACGTATCTTGTTCAAGCCAATAAATAGAGCTGGGGTTATAGTTAAAGCAGCCAGTAGAAAACCAAAATAACTAGTTATAGTAAGCATGAAGGGGTTAAATTCCATTTTTTTTTCCTACACTACATATGTTGGTAAAGCACTTACCTAAGTTATGGAAAATTCATAATTCATCGGTTATTTTAGATAATACTAAAAAATAAGATAGAGCGAGATACAGAAGTGTAAAAGAAAATCGATTCATCAGATGGGACATAAGTCCCTAATTCCGAATCAAGAGATTTATTGTGGAATCTGTGAGTTAAGTAAAGTAATAATATTAAGAACTGGATCATCTAAACCCATTGAAAAATGAAAATGGAATTTGAAAAAAGTTCTTTCTATTTCAGATTATTTCTTTTTCAATAGGATTTAATCCTCTTTTTGGAGCAAATGGTCGTCCCCTATTCCTTCTTATTTTAACTCATTGTATTCCATATGGAATAAGAGGAGAAGAAAACCATTCTACGACTCCCAAAGGCCCCCTGAAAAAGGGGAAAGCTCTTCCTTGAATTTACTTTATTTTTATTTATTCATTTTTCGAACCCCAAACAAAGTTGATTCGAAGACGAGTTACCTCAATTATC